CAATTTTTAGTAGAATTTATAGAATCTAATTGAAGAATCTTTAGTAAACATGCGCAGATATATAGATAGATATCTGTCTTCTCCTTTCGGGCAGTTCTATTCGGAAGGTCGTGCTTTATCCAAATTTCAATTTTATAGCCAATCTAGTCAATTTTAAATTGACGCACAGCATAATAATTCGGGCTCCCTTCTCTCCCCTTATAGGCAGGCAGCATATAGATAGATAGATAAAATACCCCTAGATATCTGTGGAACAGTTTCTCTTCTAGGGTTTACATATACTCATAATTGCTAATATAATTATAATTGAAATTGAGAGGGATTTTTTGATTGAAAAAAATCAATACTGATTAGTTATGTATCCATTTTTTGTCTTATGTAATTATGGAAATAAACCAAATTTGAGATTCAAAACCAAGAATCAGTCAGGAATTCACAAGCCCATAGTTCAATAGTTAATGGTTCCAATTTATCTTGATTTTTTTTATGACTGAAAAGACCCATTTTTTTTATATATAAAAAAAATGCAAGTATAAATTAAATATAAACATAAGGGGGGGTAGATTTTCATCTATTTTGTATCGTTTTGGCGGCATGGCCGAGTGGTAAGGCGGGGGACTGCAAATCCTTTTTCCCCAGTTCAAATCCGGGTGTCGCCTGATCAACAAAAGAAAGATTAGAGTAGTGGAAGGGAATCGGTAAGTCTTGATAAACCTTCCACTGCTAATGTAGTGTCTACTAAGTATGCTTTGAATTAGTAATTAGATTGGGTAGCCGGACGGGGAATCTAATTGGTTAGTAATTGGGTGGATGATACTTTGTATACAGACTCATGAGAGTCTCTGAATGCTCAAGCATTCAATCAATATTAGATTGTAGCTTTTTTTATATATATTTAAGGTGCAAAAATAAAGATTTTCTTTTTGGTAACCCTAGTAAAGAATGGGCTTTTTTATGATTGTTTCAAAGAAACAATCAGGAGAGGTTAAGGATTAGATCAAATGGGAAATCGAGGTATGTGATGGATAGCAATCTTATCTTGTCTTACTTCCGTATTTAGAGGCCTTTGACTTATATTTTACTTATAATTATAAATAAAAAACAAAAAAAGAAACACTAGGTTTGATTATCCTACATATTCGATTAATAACATTACCTTGACTCTTCTAAGAGTGTCACTTCTTGTTGTTATTTTTCTTGGACTTAATGTTTCCAGATTCCACGAGAAATCCTATAAGAACTTGTTGTAAGTGGATTTATTGGATTAGTTCATTAACAGTGTTGGTCCAGAACCGAACCCCCCCTTATTTTTTGACTCTGCACCATGGATTCCACTATTATGAGTGAGCAATAATGGAATAATTCCTTCATATTCATAGAGGTAGGGGACACAATTTACATGGATATAGTAAGTCTCGCTTGGGCTGCTTTAATGGTAGTCTTTACATTTTCCCTTTCACTCGTAGTATGGGGAAGAAGTGGACTCTAAGTCTAAGGATACTACGAAATTTAGTTAGCACTTTTTATTATCTAAAACTAATAATAATAATGAAATTAATATTATTCATCTTGGATTCCAGTGGAGTAATGTATTAGATAAATAATACCCCTCCAATCAAAGTAAAAGAGATAGTTGACGGATTCCCATCCAATGTTCTTATTTAGATTAGAAACTAATAGGAATACAGATGATAAGAAATTTATTTCAACAAAATTCTTCCGAAACTTTCGCTTTCGATGAACCCGCTCTTATCTTACCAGAATTCTGTATAGACAATGAGGAACAACGGATCCTTTTTTTTTTCAAATTGATTGTAATAAATACCAATCCAATAGATGAAGCAAATAAATAGAATTGAAGTGCTATGCTATGTGCATTACATATATGATAGATGAAGATAAATATTTGATTTTAGATTGATCCATATTAGGTCTCTATCTTTATAGAGTACACCTTTATACATTAAATACATTAATTAAATAATAAAATAAATAGTATGGTAGAAAGAGTCATATATTTCTTTCTACCATACTATTGGATCTCATAGAATACTGCTGATCCCAGCCCCATCAGTTCATTTAAAACGCAAAATTGGAATCCTTTATTTTGATTTCATTTCTTCAATCATTGATAAGAACTACGAAGTCAAGTTTCATTCAAATTAATTATTTTGACTGACTGTTTTTACATATATAATAAGTAAAAAGGCAGTAGGAATTAGAATGAACAGTGCAGTAGCAATAAATGCAAGAATATTTACTTCCATAATCTCTTCGTTTTTTTTTACTTCGCAATAACTCGGGATTTAATCCCATAGAGCCCCATAGAGATGAGAAATCTTTCACCTGTAAATCCAAATGGGATGAATTACATCTCGATGATATCAAATCGGCTCAATATCATGAATAACAATACAATATCGGGGCTGTCAAATGGATTCATTGTCGAGAATTGAATAGTATAACATAGGAAGATCCTTTATCCATACCGAATCAAAAATTTGATTTCGAATCCAATCTGAAATTCCTGTATTTTACATTTTTTCCCATTCTTTGCTATAACCTACTGCCTTTCGGGTACAACCATCTGCTAAAGTATCATCTAACCGTGTTTCCACTTCCATTGGTTACAAACCCTCCAAAACCATCGAAGTTAAATGGAAATAAGGACGGAGTGAAGTTCGAAACTTCGTTTTTTTAATGCTCTAATTGTCTTGGAAGACAAAAGAAGTGTGATAAAGATGAGTCCCATTATAAAAGATATAATTATAATATTCCATCAAATGTACTTTCTTCAATGATATAAATTGTGTCAAATTAAAATTAGTAATTGAGATTACATAAGATGTCTCTCTCCCACCAATCAATACTAATGGAAATTCACCGATTGGTTTAATGACAAAAAAAATAAGGATCCGCGTTCGGAATAAAATTCTGCTCTTTGTCCCCCTTTTAATCTAATCTAGTCTAGAATCTAGTTTTAGAAAATAAAAATAAGAGATTCATTTATTATTTATGGGGTCCGCCGGGACTGACGGGGCTCGAACCCGCAGCTTCCGCCTTGACAGGGCGGTGCTCTGACCAATTGAACTACAATCCCAAGCAAATTTAGGTGTATAGAATATCTATTCGTATGATCTCCGTTAATTACCCTGTTGTAAGCTGGACGCGGGTGATATATGGATATGATATCCTATGGTTTAGTAAGAGTGACATGAATTAATAGTAATTCTTTTTTTATTTATTTACTCGTTTCCTAAGACTTTATACTTACAGATCCTAATCTGAATCTAGATAATTAAGAAGATCCGAATTTTTGATAACATTTCTAACAAAAAAATCCAAAATTAAAGTAGGGATATCTCAGAAAGTTTTATTTTTTCTTATGCTTCCGTAATTGTTCTTAATTCTTCTGTATCTGTATCAGGCATTTCTGGAAAAAACGTGTTCCATAATTTCATCTTGGATTAGCGAATTATTGGGCCGAGCTGGATTTGAACCAGCGTAGACATATTGCCAACGAATTTACAGTCCGTCCCCATTAACCACTCGGGCATCGACCCCGGATAAATCAATTTTGACCTATTGATAATCCATGATCAACTTCCTTTCATAGTACCCTACCCCCAGGGGAATTCGAATCCCCGCTGCCTCCTTGAAAGAGAGATGTCCTGAACCACTAGACGATGGGGGCATGCTTGCCCGACCGCCACCATACCATGAACATAGTATGAACAGTTTTTTGAAATTGTCAATATAATGTAATGGTATGACTAGATCCGACGGATTTTTCCCTCTTCATGATTCTATAGAATTTTTGGATTTCCATTTCTTATTTAGACTTTATTTATTATTATTTTATATATATATTATATAAATGCATATAAATACATTCGAATCGCCATTTAATAATAATTAATATTAAATAATGAAAAATTTCTATATAATCAATAGTTTTCGGCCAGAATCAGAATAAAGGATTAAACTTCATTTAATTTCTTCCACTTTCCGTCATGGATTCATTGATTGTTAAGATGGAATATACCTATTTCTATCTTACGCTAAACCAAGAAATTACCAAACAAACGAGAAATCTGGAAAGAGGGGATCAATATGAAAAATAATTTTTTCCGATTCCGGGGACAAGTAGAATCTTTTCATCACACGATTCGATGAAATACCATGGATCTATCCCGATGGTTATATGTATCAATCAAGCGAATTTACTTCTGATGGTAGTCAATTAAAAAGTAATTAGGCCCAGTCTTGAAACAATTCATTGCATTGCTATTTATCAAATGTAATATCAATAAACCCATTTTTTTACCCTATATATACTCACCAGTTAAATCAAAATTCTTGGGCCACTGGCAGCCGCTATGAGGCTATTGCATGTACTTATCCATATATAATATGTAATGTACATAGATATATCTTATCCACACACATTCCGGAATTTAATCAAAGCGGCCCTTTTAACTCAGCGGTAGAGTAACGCCATGGTAAGGCGTAAGTCATCGGTTCAAATCCGATAAGGGGCTTTCGGTTGTTTTATAAAACTCAAGTCTTAGTATTCATATTTGAGCGGAGAATAGAGATATTATTTCTCTTTTTAGTAAGCAACTTTATATAATAAGTTATCATTCTAATGAATTATGTTATAGGTTATAGAATAGAGTTATAAAGTTTCACATTTGTTCATTATATTAGAATGATAATTTATAGAATGATAATTTATAATGAGAATAATGATAAGTCATATCTTTCATTACCAAATATTCCTACTTTACATTATGTCAATCAAATCCATTCTAAAGATTAGAAATCACTAAAAGAAAAGTAAGTGGACCTGACCCATTGAATCATGACTATATCCACTATTCTGATATTCAAATTCAATAGAGATGAAATTGGAACAGCGGGTCTTTTTTATTTTCTTTCTTTGGCTTCCGCAAGAATTTGTCGATATTTCCGATTAAAAATCCTTTTTCTTGTTCTTA